TCAAAGTAAAGTTTATTAGTAAGCGGCCCATTTACACTGGGATGATTTGTTGTGCAATTCAGCATATTTTGAAAATATATTCTTACTTTTTAAAAAAACTTGTTATTTGGAGAAGTATCTTTATTTATAGTATAGTCTTGAACTAATTTTTTTAGTAATAGTTAATTAGTACTGTGAGGTACTGTTGAAATATTATGAAATATGTTTTTAGTTAAAAGTATATTTAATTGGTAGTACCTTTTGTATCAGGGTTAATTTATTTGATTTAATTTATTTTTATTTCTCGATTTTATAAGAGCTGATTTATTATTTTGTTTGTTGTTGCATCAACATCATTAATATATATCTGGGGAGATATTCTATTCGTTTATAAGGGTATCTAGTTCTTTAAGATCCAAATTTAATTTGATCTTATTATTTATTTACTTTTTTATTAAAGTACTTATTTTTTAAGTTTAAAATTGTAGGGGCTAATCTCTACTTTTTTCTAAAAATTATTTTTAATTGGGGCTAGTAGGGTTAATATCATCCATCTTTCAATTACGTTATAGTCTATCTCATTTTTTATTGATTTTAATTTTTTTAGTGTTTTATTAAAGTGTTTTGTTTAATTAAAAATCATTATTAATAATGATTAAATTAGTATGTTCTATTTGTTTTTTTGTTTTATCTCGTGATCTTTTGTTAAGGAACTCGGCAAATATAGTTGCTCGCCTGTTTATCAAAAACATGTCCTCTTGTATTTTATATGAGGTCGTGCCTGCCCGGTGGATTATATCTTAACGGCCGCGGTATTTTGACCGTGCAAAGGTAGCATAATCATTAGTCTCTTAATAGGGGACTGGAATGAAAGGTTTGACGAAGTACTATCTGTCTCGATTTAATATAGCTGAATTTAGCTTTTGAGTTAAAAGGCTCAAATTTTTTTGTAGGACGAGAAGACCCTATAGAGCTTTAAGGTTCACTTTTTAAATTTTAGATGTTTTATTAATATTATTATTTTCTGGGCTTTTTTGTTGGGGTGACAAGAGATATATATTTAACTTTTATTATTTATTTTACATTTATGTATGGTTTTTAGATCCTTTATTATAGATTTTTAGAATAAGTTACCTTAGGGATAACAGCGTAATCTTCCTCTGGAGTTCAAATTTACAGGAAGGCTTGCGACCTCGATGTTGGATTAAGATTATGGTTAGGTGTAGCAGCTTAATCCATAGGTCTGTTCGACCTTTAAATTCTTACATGATCTGAGTTCAGACCGGTTTAAGCCAGGTCGGTTTCTATCCTCAATTTTTTTGTAATTTTTAGTACGAAAGGACCATTATTACGAGTAAGTCTCTATTTTTGAATACTATTAGCTATTTTGGCAGAGAAGTGCCATGAATTTAGAATTCATTTATGTAAGGAGTCTTACAATTAGCACTATGCAGTTATTTGATATCGTTTTAAATTTTGTCGGTTCTTTAATTTTAATTGTTTTTGTGTTAGTTGGTGTCGCATTTTTAACCTTATTGGAGCGTAAGGTTTTAGGTTATATGCAAGTCCGTAAAGGTCCAAATAAAGTTGGATTCTGTGGTGTTGTTCAACCTTTTTCTGATGCTATTAAACTATTTAATAAAGAGCAAACTTTTCCTATAAGTTCTAATTATATACCTTATTATTTTTCTCCTGTCTTTAGATTATTTATTTCTTTATTATGTTGACTGGTTGTTCCTTTTTATGCTGGAGCATTTATTTATAATTTTGGTTTATTATTTTTTCTTTGTTGTACTAGCTTGGGGGTTTATACTGTGATAATTGCTGGATGGTCTTCTAATTCTATTTATTCTTTGTTAGGGGCTTTGCGAGCTGTGGCACAAACTATTTCCTATGAAGTTAGATTGGCATTAATTCTTATATCTTTTATTTTTTTAAGTGAGGGATATTCTATAATTAGTTTTTATATACACCAAGATTTTGTTTGGTTTCTTTTTCTAAGCTTTCCTTTAATAATTATTTGGTTTGCTTCCTGTTTAGCAGAAACAAATCGAACACCTTTTGATTTTGCTGAGGGAGAGTCAGAATTAGTCTCTGGGTTTAATGTTGAGTACAGAAGTGGTGGGTTTGCATTAATTTTTATATCTGAATATGCTGGTATTTTGTTTATGAGTATACTTTTTGTTGTTATTTTTCTTGGTTGTACTATTAGTTCTATAGGGTTTTATATTGAGTTAGTATTGGTTTCTTTTGGATTTATTTGAGCTCGAGGAACCTTACCCCGCTATCGTTATGATAAACTTATATACCTAGCTTGAAAGAGTTTTTTACCTATTTCCTTAAATTATTTAATTTTTTTTATAGGATTAAAACTATTATTTTTATCCTTTTTAGTTTAACGTAAAAATTTTAGTATAAGTTAATAAAGTCCTTGCTTTTTCTTATATTTTCAAAATATATGCTTCTTAAAGCTTATTAACCTAATCCATAATTTTGTCTCAAATCCTCATTATTAGTGGGTGTAATAAGTAGAATCTAAAGTAAATTACTGTGAGTAATTGGCCTGTAATAATAAAGGGCTCTTCCACCGGGCGAGCCCCAATTCACGTTAATATGCAAATTGTTCTAATTATTATCCAAAATAACATTTGATTTAAAGGGTAAAATTGTATACTTCGGAATTTTCTTCTATAAATTGGCATAATAAATAAAATTGCAATTGATGCTACTAACGCTAGAACTCCTCCAAGCTTATTGGGGATAGATCGTAAGATTGCGTATGCAAATAGGAAATATCATTCTGGTTGAATGTGTACTGGAGTTACTAAAGGATTAGCTGGGGTGAAGTTATCAGGATCTCCTAACATATAAGGGTTAGTAAGGGACAGTATCACTAGTCCCCCAATTATTAATATAAATCCTACAATATCCTTTCATGTGAAATATGGGTGAAATGGTACTTTATCTCTTTCTCTTCTTATTCCTATTGGGTTGTTTGACCCTGTTTGATGTAAAAATAATAGGTGCACTATCGTAGCAGCTGATACAATAAAAGGTAGTACGAAGTGAAATGCAAAAAATCGTGTTAGAGTTGCATTATCTACTGCGAATCCTCCCCATACTCATTGTACTAATTCAATCCCCAAATATGGGATTGCAGATAATAGGTTTGTGATTACTGTTGCCCCCCAAAACGACATTTGTCCCCATGGTAAAACATATCCTATAAAAGCTGTTGCTATCACTAAGAATAAAATTAACACACCAACTGATCAGGTGTGTATATATTTATATGATCCATAATATATATTACGTCCGATATGTATATAAATACAAATAAAGAAAAATGATGCACCATTTGCATGTATTGTTCGTAATATTCACCCATTGTTAACATCTCGACAAATGTGGTTAACTCTATAAAATGCTATCTCAATATTGGCAGTGTAATGTATTGCTAGAAACAGTCCAGTAGCAATTTGTATGATAAGACATAATCCTAGTAGGGATCCAAAATTCCACCATATTGTAATATTTGATGGTGTTGGTAAGTCAACCAAGGCGTTGTTGGCAATTTTTATTAATGGGTGGCTTGATCGTATTGGTTTATTCATTAGTTGTTTCTACGTAGAGGCCCTGTGTGTGATTCTGTGATTTTTACTACCACAATTAGTGTTAAAAATAGATATATAATAACAGCAACTGTTATCACACTATATGGATAGTTAAATATTGTTGTTGTATTAATAATTTCTTTTATTTCTAAAGCTTGAATATCTTCTGAATTATTTGTTATTAAAATTGGGTCAATTAGCATCATAACCAATATTATTATTGGAATTATCCAAATAAATTTATATCTTGGCTTGTTAAATAGCTCGTTTGATGCTACTCTAGTTAGGTAAATAAATAGTACCAATATTCCCCCCAAAAATACTAGGAAAAGAATATAAGAGAATCAAGCGTCTCGCGCTATATTATTTGTTATGAAGCATATTAAAATGGTTTGGGTTATTAATACAATTCCTGTTGACATTGGATGTTTTATTATTCTAAATAAGGTGGCATTTAGGGTAGTAAAACTAATTACAATCAATTGTCTGATGCAGAGATTAGTTTAATTAAAATATTAATTTTGGAGATTAGTGATGGGGTGTAAATTCTTCTTCTCTGATGATTTGGGGCAGTTTTAGGAGAAAACTATCTCAATTCTGGCTTACAAGACCATTGTTTTATTAAACTACTATAACTAATGTTAATAATTTATTCTTCTATTTTTGGGTTCTTATTTTTAATCGGTATTTCTTCTTTTGTAAGTAAACGTAAACATCTACTTTCTACTTTGCTTAGTCTAGAATTTATTTTTCTTTCCCTATTTATATATATATTTGTTATTTTAGTATTTTTTTTATTTGATATATACTTTTTAATATATTTTCTTGGGTTTAGAGTTTGTGAGGGTGCATTAGGGCTTTCTATCCTGGTCTCTATGATTCGTACACATGGTACTGATTTTTTTGGAGTATTTAATATGATTCAATGCTAAGATTCCTATTTCTTATTTTTTTCTTGATCCCACTTTGTTTTTTAGTTGATTATTGGATTTTTTCTTCCTTTTTATTTATTTGTTCTTTTATTTATTTATTTTTTGGTTATTCTTTCCTTTTTGTTTCCAATTTACATCATTATTTTGGTACTGATATTTTATCGTATGGACTTGTTTTATTAAGATTTTGGATTTGTAGTTTGATGATTTTGGCTAGAAGATCTATTTATTTAAATAGTAATCATTCTTCTCAATTTTTATTGATGGTTTTATTTCTTTTAGGGTTTTTAGTCCTTACTTTTTTTAGTTTAAATTTTTTTATGTTTTACGTTTTTTTTGAAAGTTCTCTTATTCCTACCTTTTTTCTTGTATTAGGTTGAGGATATCAGCCTGAACGTATTCAGGCTGGTCTTTATTTGTTTTTTTATACTTTATTTGCATCTCTTCCCCTGCTACTTTCTATTTTTAATCTTTATTTTTTAGGATTTACTTTAAATTTTCATTTATTTTTTTCGTTAAATATTTTTGTTGGGGGTTATTTTTATATTTGTATAATTCTTGCTTTTTTGGTAAAATTACCTATATTTATTTTTCATTTGTGATTACCTAAGGCTCATGTTGAGGCCCCTGTCTCTGGGTCTATAATTTTGGCTGGTGTTTTGTTAAAATTAGGAGGTTATGGTTTGTTGCGTGTCTTTTCTTTAATCTATTTTTTGGGGGTTAGTTTTAATTATTTTTTAATTGGTGTTAGTCTTTTTGGGGGTGTTTTGGTTAGATTAATTTGTTTACGTCAGACTGACTTAAAATCTTTGATTGCTTATTCTTCTGTTGCCCATATAGGTATTATGTTATCTGGTTTAATAACCTTAACTAGATGGGGTATTAGTGGTTCTTATGTTATTATAATTTCTCATGGTCTTTGTTCTTCTGGTATATTTTGTTTAGCAAATATTTCGTACGAACGTCTTTCCAGTCGTAGACTTTTTATTAATAAGGGTCTTATTAATCTTATACCTAGAATGGGTCTTTGATGATTTCTTCTGTGTTCTTCTAATATGTCTGCCCCTCCTAGTTTAAACCTTTTAGGTGAAATTAGATTAATTAATAGAATTGTCTCTTGGAGATGAGTTTCTATTCTTATCATTTCTTTACTTTCTTTTTTTAGTGCTGCTTATAGTTTGTATTTATACTGTTACTCTCAACATGGTAGGGTTTTTTCTTGTCTATATAGTTTTATATCAGGTACTCTTCGAGAGTACTTGCTGTTGATTTTGCACTGATTGCCTCTAAACATTTTTATTTTGAATGTTGGCTTATTCTATAATTGATTATATTCTAAGTAGTTTAACTAAAAATAATGATTTGTGATATCATTGATGTATTTTATTACCTTGGGTAATTAGTTGTCGTTCAAAAATTTGTTTTATTTCTTTTTTCTTTTTAGCATTGTTTAGATTTTTTTGCTTATTACTTGGGCTTTATTTTTGTAATAGTGGTTTATGTTGCTTTGTTGATTGACACATTTGTACTTTGATAACTGTTGATGTGGTTATAACTTTTCTGTTTGATTATATATCTTTATTATTTATAAGATTTGTTCTTTTTATTTCTTCTATAGTTATTTTTTACACACATGATTATATAATGGGAGATATTTATATTGTTCGTTTTGTTTTATTAGTTCTTTTGTTTGTTTTATCAATAATATTACTTATTATTAGTCCAAATATAATTTCTATTCTTTTGGGCTGAGATGGACTTGGTCTTGTATCTTATTTATTAGTTATTTATTATCAGAATTTTAAGTCTTACAGCGCAGGTATATTAACGGTCTTATCTAACCGTTTGGGAGATGTTGCCTTTTTAGTAAGAATTGCTTGGATGCTCAATTATGGTTCTTGGAATTACGTTTTTTACGTAGATTTATTGTTAGTTAGACTTGAGTCTCAATTTATTTCTTTTTTAATGATTTTTGCTGCTATAACTAAAAGAGCTCAGATTCCCTTTTCTTCTTGACTTCCCGCTGCGATAGCAGCCCCTACCCCTGTTTCCGCTTTAGTTCATTCTTCAACTCTTGTTACAGCTGGGGTTTACTTGATAATTCGTTTTAATTCTCTTATTTCTGTTACGGGCTTCTCTTTTTATTTATTGTTTATTGGTGGTATTACTATATTTATGTCTGGTTTGGGTGCCAATTTTGAATTTGACCTTAAAAAGATTATTGCTCTTTCTACCCTAAGACAGCTTGGTCTTATAATAAGAATCTTATCTATAGGTTATTATAATTTAGCTTTTTTTCACCTCCTTACTCATGCCTTATTTAAGGCCTTGCTTTTCATGTGTGCTGGTGTCATTATTCATAATATAGGTGACTGTCAAGATATTCGTTATATAGGATCACTTCTTGATTATATGCCTTTGACTTCTGTTTGTTTTTGTGTTTCTAATCTTGCTTTATGTGGGATACCTTTCCTTGCAGGATTTTATTCAAAGGATATGATTTTGGAGATTAGATGTTTTTCTGTTTTAAATTTTATTAGTTTTTTATTTTATTTTATTTCTACTGGACTTACTGTTTGCTATACTTCTCGACTAATTTCTTTTACAATATTTGGTTCTATTTGTATAAGTTCTTCCAGATCATCTAATGATGATTCTTGACATATATTACGAGGAATATTTTTTATGGTCTTGGCTTCTGTGTTTGGGGGTAGAATTTTATCTTGACTTATTTTTCCTATTCCTTATATAATTTGCCTACCCATTTATTTAAAAATACTTACTCTTTTGGTAAGATTGCTTGGGGGCCTCTTAGGTTATTTCTTTTCTTTCTATTCTTATAAGGATAGTTTACTAAGTTCATTTTTTGTTCTTCCTTCTTTTTTTTCTGGCTCTATGTGATTTATACCCTATATTAGTACGCGGGGGGTTTCCTTTTCATTTCTTTCTTCAGGGGGGAATTTAATTAGTTCTTTTGACCATGGATGGTGTGAGTTATTTGGGGGTCAAGGCTCTTATTATTATTTTAAATTGTTTTCTAGGGTTATTCAGTCTTTACAACTTAATTTAGTTAAGGCCTATTTATTGGCATTTATTGTTTTCTTTTTATTTTTTATAATTATTTGTTTAAGTAGCTTAATTCAAAAGCCTTACGTTGAAGCTGTATTGATGGTAGTTTTACCCTTAAACATTTATAAAAAGATTTCTTTTATTTTTACATTGAAAATGTAATGTTTTTATAAACTATATAAATATAGGGGTAATAACGGAATCTAACCGCTAGATAATTAAGTTAGCGGCTTATTATCGTAATCTACTTTCCCCCTTAATTGGAATTAATTTTCAGTGTTATCATTAACAGTGATATGCCTCTATTTTGGCTTCAATTAAATGAAGACAATTTATTGTCAATTTTCAGGTCGAAACTGAGTGTAATCTATTACTTTTCATTTAAGACAAATTGAATTTATCAATACTTTTTAATTGCAAATTAAATGTTATTATTAACTATAGTCCTATGTTGTTCATTCAAGAGAACCCTGAACTCATTCGTAATATAATCCTACTAGGAGAATTACAATTACAATTGTAAATGATAATCCTCATTGTATTGGGTCTGATGACTTTATTGTCATTATTGTTGGTATAATGATTGCAATTTCTACATCAAAAATTAAAAAAATTACTGCCACTAAAAAGAATTTTAATGAAAATGGGATTCGTGCCCTATAAAAGGGGTCAAACCCACATTCGAATGGGGTTCTTTTCTCTCGATCGGTAATGGACTTTTTTGATAGTAATGAGGCTATTGATATAATAATTGTAGTGATAGTTATGATAATAATTCCTGCTAATATTAAAATATTTATTATTTATTCTGGTTTACCAGCCTTTTTGATTGGAAGTCAATTGTACCTTATTATACTAAATAAATATCTACCTCATCAATAAATTGCGATGTATAAAAATAATCATACTACGTCTACGAAGTGCCAATATCATGCTGCTGCTTCAAATCCGAAGTGATGTTTTGAGGAAAAGTGATTTTTGTTATGTCGTAATAAGCAAACTATTAGAAATATAGTGCCAATTATTACATGTAGACCGTGGAATCCTGTTGCCACAAAGAATGATGAGCCATACACTGAGTCAGCGATTGTGAATGGAGCTTCCCAGTACTCAAATCCTTGCAAGGAGGTGAAATACAATCCTAGTATTACCGTGAAAAATAGGCCTTGTGTTGTTTGGGTTTTACTATTTTCTATTAATCTGTGATGTGCCCATGTTACTGTTACTCCTGATCTTAATAGGATAGAAGTATTAAGCATAGGGATGGATATCGGATCAAATGGTGTAATTCCTATGGGAGGTCATAAACTTCCTAGTTCTACTGCTGGAGATAAACTACTATGAAAGTATGCCCAAAAGAAAGAAAAGAAAAATAATACTTCAGATGTAATGAATAGTATTATCCCCCACCGCAGCCCAATTACTACTTTTCTGGTGTGAAGTCCTTGTATTGTTCCCTCTCGGGAGATGTCTCGCCATCATTGGTATATTGTTATAATTAGAATTATTATTCCCATTAATATTAAACTATTGTTTTGTAGATGAAATCATCTTACTATTCCTCTTAATATTGTTATCGCTCCAATTGCTCCTGTTAATGGTCACGGTCTTTGATCTACAAGATGATAAGGGTGGTTTTGGTGTGTTGACATTAATTTACTTCTCTAGAATATAATGTTCTTAATACTGCAAATACATAAGATTGGATGATTGATACTGCTGATTCTAGTATTAATAGAGCCACCTGTGCTATTACTAATACTGTTAGTATTATATATGATATAGATGGGCCTGTATTTCCCAATAATGTTATTAGTAAATGGCCAGCGATTATGTTTGCTGCTAGTCGTACTGCCAGAGTTCCTGGCCGAATTATGTTTCTAATTGTTTCAATTACTACTATAAATGGTATTAATACCCCGGGGGTGCCTTGAGGCACTAAATGTGCGAATATATGTGCGGTCTGGTTTAATCATCCATAAATTATATATCTCATTCACATAGGTATGGCTAGAGTTATGGTAAACACCATATGTCTTGAGTTGGTGAAAATATATGGAAATAATCCCAAGAAGTTAATAAGAGCAATTATTGTAAATAGAGATACAAATATAAAGGTTCTCCCATTAAATCTACTACTTCCTATCAATGTTTTAAACTCATTATGTAAGGCTTTTATAATTAAAAGTCATATTGTTCTTAGTCGTGAGGGGATTAATCAAAATATTATTGGTATTAGGGCCATACCTACTATTGAAGATCTCCAGTTAATAGGTATACTTATGATTGATGACATAGGATCGAATGTCGAGAATAGATTTGTTATCATTTTCAGCCTATCTTTCGAGTTAAACTTATACTTATTGTACTGTTTTCCATGGTTGGATTATATAAATAATAATTAATAGTTGCTACTACTAGCATGTTGATTGAGAATAAGGTAAATAATATTAATCATCTTATTGGTGCTATTTGTGGAATTAGAAGGTATTGTACTATCAATTATTTTAGTTTGACATTCTAATGTTATTATTTAACTAACTTTCTCATTGGAAGTATTTCGTTATATTACTATTTTATGGTTTAAGAGACCATTACTTACTTTCAGCCATCCAATGAATTTTCTCCATTTCTTTTAATTCAATTTAAAAAGGTTTTAGTATTCACTCTTTCAATTGAGATTGGTATGAATCTATGATTTGCTCCACAAATTTCTGAACATTGTCCATAGAACAATCCTGGACGTCTTATAAAGAATCTAGTTTGGTTAATTCGGCCTGGAGTAGCATCTACTTTTACTCCCATTGATGGTACTGTTCATGAATGTAGAACGTCTGCTGCTGTTACTAACACTCGGACTTGTGTTTGTATGGGCAAGACTGTTCGATTGTCTACTTCTAATAGACGTGCTATGTCTTTCTCTACTTCGTTAGAGGGGATTATATATGAGTCGAATTCGACTTGGTTAAAATCCGAGTATTCATATCTTCAATATCATTGATGTCCAATTGTTTTTAATGTAATTGATGGCTCTCTAATTTCATCTATTAGATACAATAGTCGTAGAGAGGGTATTGCAATTGCAATGAGGATTAGTACTGGTAAGATTGTTCATGCGGTTTCAATAGTTTGACCATCTAATAAATTTCGGTTCGTTTGTTTATTTCAGATTATTGACACTATAATATATCCCACTATTACTGTGATTATTAGTAAGATTATTATTGTATGGTCGTGGAAGTTGATTATTTGTTCTATTATAGGGGAACCTGATTCTTGAAATCTCAGTTGAGCTCATGTTGCCATTTTTAATGGAAGATTAGGTTCTTCATAGATGGGGCTTAAATCCATAGCACTTCTCTGCCACATTAAAATTTAATTGTTAGGGGTAATTCTGAATATCTATGTTCTGTTGGAGGAGTTATCTGATATCATTCAATTGAAGTATTAAGGGCGTCAGGAGATAAAACTTGTCGTTGAGAAGCCAAGGCTTCCCATAAAATAAATATTAATATAATAACTCTTAATGTTGAGATTGACCCTCCAAGAGTAGATATAATATTTCATGAGGTATATGCATCAGGGTAGTCTGAATACCGTCGTGGCATTCCTGCTAGCCCCAAGAAGTGTTGTGGGAAAAATGTTATATTTACCCCAGCAAATATTGTAATGAATTGTGCCTTTAATATAGTGTTATTTATAGTTACTCCTGTAAATAATGGGAATCAGTGTACCAGTCCTCCTATGATAGCAAACACTGCTCCTATTGATAGTACATAATGAAAGTGAGCTACTACGTAATATGTATCGTGTATTGCAATATCAATTGAAGAGTTTGCTAATACTACTCCTGTTAGTCCTCCAACAGTGAATAGGAATACAAATCCTAATGCTCATAATAGAGATGGTGAATAATTAAACTGAGTCCCGTGTAGGGTGGCTAGTCATCTGAAAATTTTAATTCCTGTTGGAACAGCGATTACTATTGTGGCTGATGTGAAGTATGCTCGAGTATCTACATCTATTCCCACTGTAAATATGTGGTGTGCCCATACCACAAATCCTAATAATCCAATTGCTATTATTGCATAGATTATTCCTAATACTCCAAATGTTTCCTTTTTTCCTCTTTCCTGTGCAATAATGTGAGAGATTATACCAAACCCTGGTAGGATTAAAATATATACCTCTGGATGGCCAAAAAATCAAAATAAGTGTTGATATAAAATTGGATCCCCTCCCCCCGCAGGGTCAAAAAATGATGTATTTATGTTTCGGTCTGTTAGTAGTATTGTGATAGCCCCAGCTAATACTGGAAGGGATAAAAGTAATAATAGTGCAGTGATTGCTACTGCCCATACTAAAAGAGGCATTTGGTCTAGTTTTATTCCTGGTGTTTTTATATTAATGGTTGTTGTAATAAAGTTAATAGCCCCTAAAATTGATGATACACCTGCTAGGTGTAGGGAGAAGATTGTTAAATCTACAGATCCCCCCGCGTGTCCTACGCCTCTAGCTAACGGCGGGTAAACTGTTCAACCTGTTCCAGCTCCTCTTTCTACTAAACTTCTTGCTATTAGAATAGTTAACGCGGGAGGTAGTAGTCAGAATCTTATGTTGTTAAGTCGAGGGAAAGCCATATCTGGCGCTCCTAATATTAATGGTACTAATCAGTTTCCAAATCCACCAATTATAATTGGCATTACTATGAAGAAAATTATTACAAATGCATGGGCTGTAACTACTACATTATAGATTTGATCATCCCCAATTAGTGATCCGGGCTGCCCTAGTTCTACGCGAATTATTATTCTTAGGGCTGTTCCCACTATTCCTGCCCATGTTCCGAAGATTAGATAAAGGGTGCCGATGTCTTTATGATTTGTAGAAAAAAGCCATTGTCTCATTTTTGTTTAAGCAAGGTGGTTGATAATTTAAACGTTAGACTGTAAATCTATAAATGAGGTTTATTCCCTCCCTTACTAGGTTTTATAGTCAAATTATGATATTAGGCTGCAATTCTAAAGTTGTTTTAAAACTAAAGCCTAAAAGGATTTTACTTTCATTTGCAGCTTTGAAGGCTGTTTGTTTTTTTAACATAAGGCCTTATTTAAGGCATTCTTACTAATCCAATAATAGGGATTCCTAATAGTGTGGTAGCTATTATTATAAATCTTATTGATTTATTTAAATCTGACATTTGTCAGTATATTCTTTGATTTATTAATGAAAATGCTCTATATGTTATTCGTAAATATGCGTATAGTGTAATAAGAGTGGATATTACTATAATTATAATTATAATATAATTTTCTGAGTTAATTATGTTTTGGATTAACACTCATTTAGGGGCGAACCCTGTAAAGGGGGGCATCCCCCCTAGAGATAAAATTCTACTGAATAATACGATTTTAGTTTTACTTTCTATTTTTTTATTTATGATTTGGGGTAGGTGGAAAAGTCTTATATTTCAAAATATGATTACTGTAATAATGGTTATTGTACTATAAAGTATGAAATATAACATTCAGTAATAATTACTTATTAATATAGATATAATTAATCACCCTAAATGTCTAATTGATGAATAAGCCATCAACTTTCGTAAGGAAGTTTGATTTATGGTACCTATAGCACCTGCAATAACACATATTGCTACGATAATTCTTGTTATTAGATTATTTTTTATTAAATATCTAATTATAATTATTGGGGCAATTTTTTGTCATGTTATTAAAATAATACAGTTTACTCAACTGATTCCTTGCATTACTCCTGGATATCAAATATGAAATGGGGCTGCTCCCATTTTTATGAATAATGCTGTTATTAAAGTAACCACCCATATAGGATGGTCATTTATTTTTAATAATAATACTGCTATTATTAATATTGTTGATGCTATTGCTTGTACGATAAAATATTTTATTGACGCTTCTCTCTCGTATGGAGATTTGCTTGTTTTTATGATTGGAATAAATGATATTAGGTTTACTTCTAATCCAATTCATATGACAATTCATTCTCTAGATCTAATTGATATCGTGGTCCCCACCATTATTGTACACAAAAATAGTATTAATGATAAATTGATTAAAAAGAGAGAGTCTTTTACTCTCATTCAAAGGGTATGAGCCTATTAGCTTATTTTAGCTTATCTTTTTATACTTTTTGGTGTAAGATGCACAGAAATTTTTGAAATTTCTAGGGCAGTTTAATTCTGCAGTTAGTAATAAAGGTGTATATTACACATTTTCCACTCTATCATAGTGGCCCTATTTTTCAGGCACCTTATCTTTTTTATTAAAAAATTAATATTCTATTTTTGGACTTTATTTACTGTATTTTTATGTCTTTGCATATGTTATTAGTAAAAATAATTACTTTTATTCCTTATTTTACAATTTTGTTGTTTCTATAGGGAAAAATGTTTATATAGGTTTTCGATAAAATTTCTTAGTTTCCCCTATAGAGGGGGGAGGGGCCCTCCCCCCGGGGTAGAAATGGGGGTATCTATATATATATAAATGTTTAATAGTATAGTATACATTTATTAATTGTATATGTATATATCTATATATATATAAATGTTTAATATACGATAAGTATCTATTGGATATCGTATACCCTTATATATATATAAATGTTTAATAGTAGGTAAGTATCTATTGGATATCGTTATACCCTTATATGGATATAAATGTTTAATAGTAGGTAAGTATCTATTGGATATCGTTATACCCTTATATGGATATAAATGTTTANTCATTTAATATTTATTTATTAATTGTATTTGAATAAGATATAGAGAATATGTATCCCCTTATATGGATATAAATGTTTAATAGTAGGTAAGTATCTATTGGATATAGTTATACCCTTATATGGATATAAATGTTTAATCATTTAATATTTATTTATTAATTGTATTTGAATAANATATAGAGAATATGTATCCCCTTATATGGATATAAATGTTTAATAGTAGGTAAGTATCTATTGGATATCGTTATACCCTTATATGGATATAAATGTTTAATCATTTAATATTTATTTATTAAATTTATCTAGGAGGAAGAAAATGAAGAATATACGCCCACTTATGTGGGTATAAGTGTTTAATCATTAGATAGTTAGGTTATAATTTTTTATACTAATTCTATTTTAAACCTCATTATTTATGTATTATTTTTTAAAAGTTATATTTTTTCATGTTTATTTTTATAAAGTTTTATCCTTGCTGAATTGTCCCTTTAATTTTATATTATATACTAATTTTGATCCTAAATGTTTTTATTTTGTAGTGGTTATTATTGTTATTCAAGGCGTTTTGGAGACAGTGATTTTACTACTCTTTGCTAATTTCGTGCCAGCAGCCGCGGTTATACGATTGAGAGTAGGGACTATTTTTAGTTAACAGTTATTTATTTTATTTTCTTCATTTATTAATTTTAGGTGAAATTTATATTTTTAATTAAAGTATTATTTTTGAGTCTGTGAAACTTATCTTTAAAACTAGGATTAGATACCCTTTTATATTAAGTGTTAATTTAATACTTGGGTAGTATTAGTTATGTTCTTGAAACCCAAAGGATTTGGCGGTATTTTAGTCCTTTCAGAGGAGCCTGTCCTATAATCGACAATCCACGATCTTTAGTACTTATTTTTGTATTCAGTTTGTATACCTCCGTCATAAGGGTATCTTTTTAGAGTTAATTCCCCTATTTATTTAATATAATAATGTCAGGTCAAGGTGCAGCTTATGGATAAGTTGAGATGGGCTACAATGGTTTTATCTATACGGATTTCTTTATTTATTTTTAGATTGAAGGTGGATTTGAAAGTAAAATGATTTATTTATTTGTTTGGATTCTTGGCTCTAAAATATGCACACATCGCCCGTCGCTCTCGTTATAAATGAGATAAGTCGTAACATAGTAGGCGTATTGGAAAATGCACCTAGTAAGA